TTTCACCATAGCGGCTTACTCGAACTGATAATAGCCTATTTATATTCAATCGTCGAGATTGAACAAGTCAATTCAATCAAATAAGTTTTTTAGTAAAGATTCAAATTGATAAAAAAATGAGTTCAAGAGTCAATCATTTATTTTCTTTTAGTCTGGTTTATTTATCTTAGGGCTTTGACGTAGTTTATCCTATTCTAAAATCCAACTTTTGCAACTAGATAATTCTCTTGATAGAATAAAAAAAAATTTCATTATTGTAAAGGTCGATGGGGAAAATAAGACTCCCCATCACCAAAATGTGAGTGAAAATATACTAAAAAGAAATAAAAAATCTTGTATTTTTTTCTTTATTCTTTTTTTTTTTTTTAGAATTCAGAAAACAAAAGAATTTTTCTTTTAGACATCTTATAAGGTAAGAAACCTGGGCTATTTCATATTGATTAGATATAGGGACTGCCTATTGTGAATTTTATATTCAATTAAAAAATTACGGAGCAAATTTTTCGAGTCAAATCCATTCCGATTATTCCAATATTTTAGGACTTATTTGTTTGTCGCACAAAAAAACTTTTTGAATTCCCGGTAGAAAGAGATTTCCCTAATGACAAAGCTTTTAACGCCGACCAATATCCTTTCCTTTTCCAAATATTTTTACGAATACGCTTTTTTGATATAGAAGTACGTTTTTTTGGAACTGCCATTTAAAAGTGACTCATTGTTATAGTTGGATGTGAAAGACATCTATTGTTCAAGACGAATTAATATTTCTTATTCATTATCTATTTTTTCTCTAACTAATATTATCTTCATAAAAAATAAATATAGATATGTGAAAGATTCGTGAAAACTGGATAAAAAATGACTCGAAATAAGAAAATTTTGATTCCATACAATATTCGTAAAAACAAAAATTTTTGGATTGGAACTCTTAGTTCTCGTTCTTTATCTCTCAAAGTTATATCTCTAGAATCCGCTATGTCATAGAAATCGAATTAGTTAAACTTAATAAAATAAATAAAGAACCTAAAAGACCTAGCTCTGTTGATTTTCGTCATTCTAGACTTTATGTAAATGGAATAAAATACCTCAAAGCATTGTAAACTTTTTTGAGTCTTTTTTTAGTCAAACTCGAGGAAAGAATACACCTAAATTCAATTTTAAAATTCGAATGAGACTATTAATAAATCTGTTAAAGGATACGTAGTTTGAGAAAAAAATATCTCAGTCATTTTTTATCTCGATAAAACTTGATAAAAAAGTCCATTTTCAATCTATACTAACGTTTACTAATAAATCGTTTAGATTGAAATGGAAAACAATCAATCCCATAATGAATTAGTTAATGAGTTGAAATAAACTAACTAAAAAGAAGAGTTATTATTTCATTAGACCGATGACCTTAGTTAATCCTATAATTCATATTAGCATCAAGTACTCCTTTTAGAGTCATTTTTTATCCTTGCTCTATGAATAGAAATTTTCGTAATAATAATTTAGATTTTCATTTTCCTATTATAAGTATTCGTTTTTTATATGTAACTTGGTCATATCATTTGATCAATTGTAACTTCTTGTTTTGAATATTTGAACGATTTTGAAAAGACTCAGAATAAATACTAATAGAAAATTTTAAAATAAGTTAGTGCATATCTTGATTTTTTATTGACTTTTTTCGAAAGAGGTAAGATCCGTTGAATCGGAAACAATTAATTAAGAATAAAAAACTTTTTTTATGGAACAGACATATCAATATGCGTGGATAATACCTTTCCTTCCACTTCCAGTTCCTATGTTAATAGGGTTGGGACTTCTTTTTTTTCCGACGGCAACAAAAAGTCTTCGTCGTATGTGGGCTTTTCAGAGCGTTTTATTGTTAAGTATAGTCATGATTTTTTCCATTAATCTTTCCATTCAGCAAATAAATAGCAGTTCTGTCTATCAATATGTATGGTCTTGGATTATCAATAATGATTTTTCTTTAGAATTGGGATACTTGATCGATCCACTTACTTCTATTATGTCAATATTAATAACTACTGTTGGAATTATGGTTCTTATTTATAGTGATAATTATATGTCTCATGATCACGGATATTTGAGATTTTTTGCTTATATGAGTTTTTTCAGTACTTCCATGTTGGGATTAGTTACTAGTTCAAATTTGATACAAATTTATATTTTTTGGGAATTAGTTGGAATATGTTCGTATCTATTAATAGGATTTTGGTTCACACGACCTGTTGCAGCAAAGGCTTGTCAAAAAGCCTTTGTAACTAATCGTGTTGGCGATTTTGGTTTATTATTAGGAATTTTAGGGTTTTATTGGATAACAGGGAGTTTCGAATTTCGTAATTTATTCCAAATATTCAATAACTTGATTTCTAATAATGAAGTCAATTTTTTATTTGTTACTTTGTGCGCTGTTCTATTATTTGCCGGTGCGATTGCTAAATCCGCACAATTTCCCCTTCATGTATGGTTACCTGATGCAATGGAAGGG